TGATCCCTTGCTTATTATTTGTTAGTAGAGTTCCAACGAAAACCACCTGATTGAAGGTAATGTCAGAATTTTATATTTCTAGATCCAATTTCTTCATCTATTCACTTGATCTTTTTTCTATCCATCTTATATCAATAAAATAGATTTTCGTCATTATAAAGCATGGGATTCTATGGGAGCAATAAAAAATAGGTATGAATAGAACAAAACAAGAGAAGTGAGAATAATAGATAAAAAGTTATACAAAGCTATATACGAGTCACCCCCACACTCTTTTTTTTTTTTTTTTTTATTAATTGAATTTCGTTTTATTTTTATTGATTTTTATTAAGGCGAAGTTCCGTAAAAACCTCCGCCTTCTTTGAAATATCATGAACAGTTCCTGTAGGTTGAGCACCCTTTTCAAGGAAATATAGAATAGCAGGAACATTTGAATAAGTTTGATTCTTTATCGGATCATAAAAACCCACTTTCTGAAGATCTCTTCCTTCTCTTCGTGATCGAACATCAATTGCAACGATTCGATAGACGGCTCATTGGGATAGATGTAGATGAACAATACCCCCCCTAGAAACGTATAAGAGGTTTTCTCCTCGTACGGCTCGAGAAAAAAAATGATTCGAAGTTATGTCTAAGTATAGAATGCTAATGGCAAATAGATCCATAAAATCATCAAACCAATTAGACTATTATTTAAGTCCTTGTTTTTTCTTCTTTCCCGAAAAAGAAAAAATCATTCGTACTCATAACTCAAGTTGGATAACTCTCAAATAGCTCAAAGAAAACCCTTAGGCATTTCGTTTATTGAGTGGTCTCTAACCCCCCCTTTTTTGTCTCGTTTAGAATCTATTTGGATTCTTCATTCTGATCTAGTTGTTGAGACAATTGAAAACGGTATTTCCTTGTTCCAGGATCCTTTATCTTTATCTTTACTTTGAATCATTGGGTTTAGACATTACTTCGGTGATCCTTAATCGTTTCAAAATGGCAGCAACATACCCCTTTTGTGATTTCTTTCTATCAAAGAATCATAGAACGATTGATTCCCGCGTGCTACACTTTTGATCGAAAGAGTTTTACCAATTCCAACAAATTTTCCTTTTGGATTTGAAACTTGCTCGAATTGGATACTCTCAATTTCTATATCGAAGATATACTTACGAAGTTATTCCAACTTATTGATTCGCACTAACCCTAGATCCTTGCCCCTGAGAAATGAATCAATACTTTCTACTCGAGCTCCATCATGTACTATTTACATTACAACCCAACAAAAAAATGGGGGTTTTAGTGGAACAGAACAAAGGATGTCGAGCCAAGAGCACTTTCATTCCTATACAATATAAAATGGTGGATGTAAGAGTCCACAGCGGATCATGTCCTTCAAGTCGCACGTTGCTTTCTACCACATCGTTTCAAACGAAGTTTTACCATAACATTTCTCTAGTTTTGAACCGGTATGTAATTGATTCAATTATGGAATCGTGAGTAGTCATTGGTTCAGTCGGTACATAATAATCGATACTTTTTCCTTCTATATGGATGGGTAGATGTTTTTCTGAAGAAGTCTCGGCAAGAATTCAACTTAATCCCATATTTTATTGTATGAATGCAACATCTTTTTTTTTTTTATAAATAACACAAATATAAATAACACGAATAAATGGGTTCTTTTTGAATCTTCATCTTTGAGTAACTCGATAGGATAGATTCACCAACCTCACACTTATTCGAGTACCAAGGACTCATAAGAAATCATTAAAAATATTTAATTGAAAAAATTTCCTACTTCGACATCATTATTTGAATAATGTTTTACAGTAAGTACCGCATTTGATTTTGATCATCAGAAGATAGATAAATCCATGTTTCTTTTCAAATTGAACCATCATCAATGATTTAAAGCAGATAGATAGATCAAAAAAAATCCAATTTATTTCTTTTTTTGTGGAGTGAATAAAAAAGAAAAGACTGATATGTAAGGGAAGATTTAGGTCGTTATTCTTTTCTTTCATCTGATTGATAAAATCAGAATCGAAAGAATAGGAGATTTCCATATCTATCAGATAAACCGAACAATTGTCACTGGAAGTAATTCAATTATAGATACTCTATGTTAAATATTTAACATTAAGAAATCACAAATCTTTTTCACAAAAATCGAAACACCGTTGTCACTGAAATAGAACGATAACAATACATACATATAAACATTTCCTCATTTTCTACATATTTGACTTGAGGTTCAGTAATTTTTCTGTAATCTTTCCATAAAGTAAAAGTAAAGTGAATAGAATGTATGAATAACCCCCCACCTCAATTGTTACCAATTGTTACATAGATTTACAATTATTTTCATTAGAGCCAAAGACGAAATGCCTAAAAATAAGAAAATACATCTTTTACATATGGAATTTACTTGATCGTTTGTTAATGAGATTCGGATAGACATAGATATTCAAATTGATACCTTACATTGCTCTTTAAGCCCTATCTACTCCCCGAATTCTATGGGGATGATGAATATGAATCATAAATAAAAAAAGGATCCTCTTTTACGGGATGCTAGACGAGATAGTCTAGGTACAAAGCCAAAGAGGTCCAGATTAAGTCGTTGTTACTATTTTTTTTATTTTACCCTAAACCAGTCTTAAGTTATAACTTAATCCCCTTGATTGAATTCAATTAGTACCAAGAAACTCTTCTTGTTTAGACTTCAAGAAATCCGCAGAGAATTAATAATTGGGATTGGGTTACCTAAGGGGAATACGAAATAGGGAATATAGAGGTTTTTCTTTCGTATTTCGATTTAGAGTGCATCATTGAAAATGAAAATAGATATGGCACGTAAGGTTTTTCTAAATAATTAACTTCAATATCAATATGAAGGGGATATGAAGGGGATGAGCATACGATGAAAGGCCCATCCGACTTTTTTTTTTTGAATTCAAACTCTTGTGATCTATGTTCCCATCTTACCTGGATCACAAATAGATTCAGTTCCATCCGCGTGTCATTTGAACTCAATTCAGTTTGTGAAAAAGATATGATTCAGAGAAGAATCATTAAAAATTAGAAACAAGAATCATATTCTATCCAATATTACACTCTTAAACAAAAAACAAAAAGGTTGTTCAAAAAAGCAATCTTTATTTATTCTGATATAATGGGTATGCTTATGCTCTGGGACGGAAGGATTCGAACCTCCGAATAGCGGGACCAAAACCCGTTGCCTTACCACTTGGCCACGCCCCATTTAGATTTTGATTCTGCACTAATAAACACTAATATTGGTATTGGTTGTTCGTCAATTCCGGTCCAAATATCTATGGAAGAGGTTAGATTGTTGATAGGATTTTGACGCGTGTAGATATAGAATTAAACTTAATTTATTGATCATTACATATAATTTAATTAAGATATAAGATATTGTATGAAAGTATGATTTCTTAAATTCTCTTTTGAGAATTGAAGTATTTTTGATTGGGTGAGTTCAAAGAAAAAGAAGTATTTTTTGGTCTACTTTACTTTCTTTATTTTTACCTTATATCAATAACTCAATCAAAATGCAATTATCTCCAAGAACAAAATCTTTGTTATGCTTAATATCTTTAGTTTGATCGGTATCTGTCTTAATTCTGCCCTTTATTCGAGTAGTTTTTTCTTCGTCAAATTACCCGAGGCCTATGCTTTTTTAAATCCAATTGTAGATGTTATGCCAGTCATACCTGTGCTCTTTTTTCTCTTAGCCTTTGTTTGGCAAGCTGCTGTAAGTTTTCGATAAGATCTTTAATACTGTCCTAGAAAAATTCATGATTTATTCGAGAAAAAAAAATTCTAACAATTGATAAGATCGGATAAGTCTTACAGTATTAACCCTCGATTCAAACATTGAAATTCTTGGATAGCCGCGATAAATCTGGATCACCCCATTTACTCATTCTGACCCTTTTTCTTGTCCAGTGAAAGACCCTATTAGGTTCCCCCACAATATCGAATTGTGGGTATTAAAGAAGATTTTTGTAATGATTTTATTACAAATGAATTTCTGAAAATTTTCTAGAAACCACTTCGTTTCTTGGTGTCAAAATAGGATATGTGGTATAAAAATGGAGAATCTATTCTCTTTTTTTTTTTTTCCAAAAAAATATCTTGGAGATTGTGTAATGCTTACTCTCAAACTCTTCGTTTACACAGTAGTGATATTCTTTGTTTCTCTCTTCATCTTCGGATTCCTATCTAATGATCCAGGACGTAATCCTGGACGTGAAGAATAAAAAATAGGATAAGGGTTTTCGTTTTCCTTGCTCGATTTTAAAATTTTCTTGGGATTTTATCTATTCCACACCTTTAACTATGAAAAAGAAAAAATAAAAAGGGTTTGATAAAATTGAAAGATAAAAAAAAAATATCAAGTCATCAACGGAAACGGAAAGAGAGGGATTCGAACCCTCGGTACAAAAAACTCGTACAACGGATTAGCAATCCGACGCTTTAGTCCACTCAGCCATCTCTCCCAATTGAAAAAGGATAATTACTATGTTACATTACACATAAAGTAGGGACTGAAAAAAGTCCTTCTTTATCTCTTCTCTATTTATATTTATTATTATATAGATATATATAACTTTTATCAGCAATTCCAAATTTAGATAAAGTAAGGGCTTGAAAGAAATATTTCCAATATAAAAATAAAGAATATCTCTTTTGATTTCGTCCGAAAGGACCCTTTTTTATTCCCACGGCCTGGCGGGGTCAGTACCCAGCCGGGCCTTTTTTTGTTCCAATGAATCATAGATAAAATAATTTATCTGATTTGAAAACAAAAATAAAAAATACGTGTTATTGAATATTGAAGCAACAACAATAAGAAGAGGGGCTATTTCCATTCCTATGATATAGAATCGAAGTGTCATTTCTTATTATTTCTTTCTTCTCTTTTTTTTTTTTTTACTGGCCCTCTTTTTTGAGAAAATCTTTTCTTTGCTTGAAAGAATAAG